ATACATGATTGAGTTGCGAAAACTTTTGGATAGGTATCCTACATCTGAATCTGAACTGAATTCTTTCTGGTTAAAGAATCTCTTTCTAGTTGCTCTGGAACAATTAGGAGATTTTCTGGAAGAAATACGGGTTTCTGCTTCTGGTGGCAACATGCTATTGGTTGGTGGTTCCGCTTATGGGGTCAAATCAATACGTTCTAAGAAGAAATATTTGAATATCAATCTCATCGATCTCAGAAGTATCATACAAAATCCCATCAATCGAATCGCTTTTTCGAGAAATACGAGACATCTAAGTCGTACAAGTAAAGAGATCTATTCATTGATAAGAAAAAGAAAAGGGGTGAACGGTGATTGGATTGATGAGAAAATAGAATCCTGGGTCGCGAACAGTGATTTGGTTGATGATGAAGAAAGAGAATTCTTGGTTCAGTTCTCCACCTTAACGACCGAAAAAGAAAAAAGGATTGATCAAATTCTATTGAGTCTGACTCATAGTGATCATTTATCAAAGAATGACTCTGGTTATCAAATGATTGAACAACCGGGATCAATTTACTTACGATACTTAGTTGACATTCATAAAAAGTATCTAATGAATTATGAGTTCAATAGATCCTGTTTAGCAGAAAGACGGATATTCCTTGCTCATTATCAGACAATCACTTATTCACAAACCCCGTGTGGGGCTAATAGTTTTCATTTCCCATCTCATGGAAAACCCTTCTCGCTCCGTTTAGCCCTATCCCCTTCTAGGGGTATTTTAGTGATAGGTTCTATAGGAACTGGACGATCCTATTTGGTCAAATACCTAGCGACAAACTCCCATGTTCCTTTCATTACGATATTTCCGAACAACTTTCCGTATTCGTATTACAAGCCTGAAGGTTTTTTTATTGATGATAGTGATAGTGACGATAGTGATTATCGTGACGATATCGATATTGATGATAGTGACGATATTGATGATGACCTTGATCTTGATACGGAGCTGCTAGATATGACGAATGTGCTAACTATGGATATGCCGCCGAGTATATACGGATTTTATATCGATATCACCTTTCGATTCGCATTAGCAAGAGCAATGTCTCCTTGCATAATATGGATTCCAAACATTCATGATCTGTATGTGAATTACAGATCCTTCGGTCTATTACAGAACTATCTCTCCAGAGATTGTGAAAGATATTCCACTAGAAATATTCTTGTTATTGGTTCGACTCATATTCCCCAAAAAGTGGATCCCGCTCTAATAGCTCCGAATAAATTAAATACATGCATTAAGATACGAAGGCTTCTTATTCAACAACAACGAAAGCACTTTTTCATTCTTTCATATACTAAAGGGTTTCACTTGGAAAAGAAAATGTTCCATACTAACGGATTCGGGTCCATAACCATGGGTTCCAATGCACGAGATCTTGCAGCACTTATCAATGAGGCCCTATCCATTAGTATTACACAGAAGAAATCAATTATAGAAACTAATACAATTAGATCAGCTCTTCATAGACAAACTTGGGATTTGCGATCCCAGGTAATATCGGTTCAGGATCATGGGATCCTTTTCTATCAGATAGGAAGGGCTGTTGCACAAAATGTACTTCTAAGTAATTGCCCCGTAGATCCTATATCTATCTATATGAAGAAGAAATCATGTAAAGAAGGGGATTCTTATTTGTACAAATGGTACTTTGAACTTGGAACGAGCATGAAGAAATTAACGATACTTCTTTATCTTTTGAATTGTTCTGCCGGATTGGTCGCTCAAGATCTTTGGTCTTCACCCGGACCTGATGAAAATAATTGGATCGCTTCTTATAGATTCGCTGAGAATGATTCTGATCTAGTTCATGGCCTATTAGAACTAGAAGGCGCTCTGTTGGGATCCTCACGGACAGAAAAAGATTGCAGTCAGTTTGATAATAATCGAGTGACATTACTTCTTCGGTCCGAACCAAGGAATCAGTTAGATATGATTCAAAACTATGAAAAATACGAATCGGAGTTTGAAGAAGAGGAAGAGGACATCGACCCGCAACAAATGGAGGAGGATTTATTCGATCACATAGTTTGGGCTCCTAGAATATGGCGCCCTTGGACCAATCTATTTGATTGTATTGAAAGGCCCACTGAATTGGGATTTCCCTATCGGGCCGGATCATTTCGGGGCAAGCGGAGCATTTATCATGAAGAGGATGAGCTTCAAGAGCATGAGGAGGAGTTCTTGCAGAGGGGAACCATGCAGTACCGGACACCAGATAGATTTTCCAAAGAACAAGGCTTTTTTCGAATAAGCCAATTCATTTGGGACCCTGCAGATCCATTCTTTTTCCTATTCAAAGATCAGTCCTTTGTCTCTGTGTTTTCACGTCGAGAATTCTTTGCATATGAAGAGATGTCAAAGGTGCTTATTACTTCCCAAACGGATTCTCCTACATCTATGTATACACGCTGGTTCATCGGGAATAGGCAAGAAAAGTACTGCGAATTGTTG